AAAAATCTAAAAAATCTTTTTAAGATTCCCAGTCGAACTAGTATTTTACAAAAATTTTTTAATTTTAAAATTTACACTTGAGTTCGTTTATGATTTCAGGTAAATTACTGTTTAAATGAAAAAAGGAATTGAACCTTTAGTTATTAGCGGCTTTAGCACGTAAAACATAATAACTTTTTAAACCATCTTTTTCATTTTATATTCCAGCTACACGTTCCCGTACAGCTACCTTGTTACGACTTCATCCAAATCATCAATTTCTCAATAAACTTAACCATAAAAAGTCAAATCTTCAAGTGAAACTAACTCTCTGCATGTGACGGGCGGTTTGTACAAGGCTAATTTACATATTCACCGCAACATGCTGATTTGCGATTACTAGTGATTCCAACTTCATATAGGCGAGTTGCAGCCTACAATCCGAACTGGGGAAATTTTTGTAGATTAACTAAAAATTTAATTCTTGTAACTTTTTGTAATTTCCATTGTAGCATGTGTGTAGCCCAATTCATCAGGGTCACATTGACTTGGCTTAGTTCTCACCTTCCTTCAACTTATCATTGACAGTATCTTTAAAACAGTTTTAAACTTTCGTTTAAAATTTGTATATTTTTATTAAAGACAAGAATTGCGCCCGTTTAAGGACTTAACCAAACATCTCACGACACGAGCTGATGACAGTCGTGCAACACCTGTTAGAATAATTTTTATTTTATACCTATACGTACGAAATTAAAAATTATTTAAATGTCAAGAATTGGTAAGATTATGCGCGGATTATCGCATTAAACCACATACCCCACCACTAGTTTTAAGCCCCCGTCAATTCCTTTGAGTTCCAATCTTGCGACCGTACTCCTCAGGCGGAGTGCTTATAGCGTTAGCTTAAAAATCTAAAGTAAAGTTTTACCGTTAAATTACAGCACTCATCATTTACAGTATAGACTACCAGGGTCTCTAATCCTGTTTGCTACCTAAACTTTCGTCCCTCAACGTCAGTTTTTACCAAAGATACGCCTTCGCTGCTGACATTCCTTTATTTATAATAAGATTTTACTCTTACAAATAAAATTATAATCTTCTGTATAAAACTCGAAGTCCAACAGTATTACATGTTGGTCTAAAGTTAAGCTTTAGAATTTAACATGTAACTTATTGAACCGTCTACGGACTCTTTACGCCCAGTCATGCCGGATAACGCTTGCCCCTCTCGTATTACCGCGGCTGCTGGCACGAGTATTAGCCGGGACTAAAATTATTTTAAATAATGTCATTATCATCATTAAAATAAGAATTTTACAACGAATTTCGCCGTCATCATTCAGATAGTATTGCTGGATCAAACTTTCGTTCATTGTCCAATATTCCTCACTGCTGGCCGAAAAAATCAGCTTGGACCTTATTTCAGTTCCAATGTGGTTGATCATCCTCTAAGACCAACTAAAGATCGTAGGCTTGGTGAGCTATTACATCTACCAACAACCTAATCTTGTACAGACCTATCTTTTAGCGGAATTATAAAACCTTTTTGAGTTATCTAAAATTTAATATTCAAATGAATATGTTGTTCTAGACTAAAAGGTAACATTCTGTACTATTACTCACCCGGACGCCACGAAAAAATTCCGTTCGACTTGCATGTGTAAAGCATACTAATAGCGTTCACCCTGAGCCAGGATCAAACTCATAAAATTATAGTTTAACAATTAAAATTTTTATAAACTATTTAGAATTAAAATCTAAGTATTAATTTTTATTAAATTATAAATTACAAAATTAATTTAAAGATAAAAAAGTTCAAAAAAGCTGTTTCTAATAAATCAAAATTTAGTACTTATATGCTGAGAATTTTACAATCCTTACACATTAAGCCTATCTATGTAGTCATCTACTACATTTATTGTAAAAACTCGTTTTAAGGTTAGTTTCTCGCTTAGATGCCTTCAGCGATTATCTATTATGAATTTAGCTACTCGACAGTGCTAGTGGTCTAACAATCGATTAACCAGAGATTCACTTTTCCCGGTCCTCTCGTACTAAGGTCTACTCCTTTCAGTTTTCAACACCTACGGTAGATAGGGACCAAACTGTCTCACGACGTTCTAAACTCAGATCATGTACCGCCTTCCTTGGCGAACAGCCAAACCCTTGGAACCACTTACAGCTCCAGGATGCGATAATCCAACATCGAGGTGCCAAACCACTCCGTCGATAGGGTCTCTAGGGAATGATTAGCCTGTTATCCCCGGCGTACCTTTTATTCGTTGAGCGATGACCATTTCCACTCAGAATCACCGGATCACTATAACCGACTTTCGTCCCTGCTTGATTTGTCAATCTTACAGTCAAGCAAATATACACTATTATGCTTACAAATTGAGATAAAATTCAATTTTAATTTACCTTATGCACGCCTCCGTTACTCTTTAGGAGGCGACCGCCCCAGTCAAACTAACCATTATACACTGTCTTAAAAAATAAGTACTAAAAACTTTTAAGAGTGGTATTTCAAGAGTGTTGGACAAAATTTACTAGCGTAAACTTGCTAAATCAACTTTCCCACTTATGCTACACATAAAAATCTTTAGTACAATATATAAATATAGTAAAAAGGTGCACGGGGTCTTTCCGTCTAGCCGCAGGTATTCCGCATCTTCACGGAAAGTTCAATTTCACTGAGTTTGTGCTGGAGACAGTGGGACAGTCGTTACGCCATTCATGCAGGACACCAATTAAATGCCAAGGAATTTCGCTACCTTAGGACCGTCAGAGTTACAGCCGCCGTTTACTGGGGTTTAGGGTCAAAGCCAAAAAGACTTTTTCCTTTAATCTTTCAGCACTGGGCAGGCGTCAGTCTCAATACATCTTTTTACAAATTAGCAGAGACCTGTGTTTTTAATAAACAGTCGCTGTCCCCGATTCTGTGACAACTTTACAAGGTTGCCCTTGTAAAGTTACTCCTTATTCCGAAGTTACGGAGTCATTTTGCCGAGTTCCTTCAACACAATTCTCTCAAGCGCCTTAATTTACTAAATTAGTTCACCTGTGTCGGATTAAGTACGGTTTTGTTAACTTATAAGCTATTTCCCGAAAATACTATAAAACTTTTATTACGAACCATAGAATAAAAATAATATTTATATTTTGTCACTTATAAAAAATAAAGAAATTTTTTCTTTTAACTCATCGAATTCAACTTTCGTTTTTTTCTTAGAGACCGATTTACTTTGACCAAAACGGATTAACCTTGTTTTGGAAACCTAGAACTTAAGGCGACAATGTTTTTCACATTGTTTATCGCTACTCATATCAATATTTTCACTTCTGATTTCTCCAATTTATGTCACCATAAATCTTCTTAAATTTACAGAACGTTCTGCTACAATTTAAGTACTATACTACTTAAATTTACGATTTCAGTCTATATTTAAGTCCGTATACATTTTCAATGCAAAAAAGCTCAACCAATGAGCTGTTACGCTTTCTTTAAAGAATGGCTGCTTCTAAGCCTATCTTTCGACTGTCAGTACTTCTTAACATTTTTTACACTTAATTATTTATTTCAGACTTTAATCAATAATCATTGGGCTGTTTCCCTTTTGACTATGAATCTTAGCACTCATAGTCTGTCTGCCTAAAATCTTATTATTTTATATTCGAAGTTTCAGTAAGCTCAGTAAGACGTCAATCCCCATCACTTATCGAGAGCTCTACCCTAAAATAATGTATTTTAAACGCTCTACTAACATAGATTTCGCAGAAAACCAGCTATCGCTAAGTTTGATTAGCCTTTCACCCCTAACCACAAGTCATCCCAGTATTTTGCCACATACACGGGTTCGGTCCTCCATTAATTATTTTAATTTCAACCTGCTCATGGCTAGATCACTTAGTTTCGGGTCTTATTCAAATGACTAAATTGCATTTTAAAACTCAATTTTTTTTCGCCTACACAAAGTTTCGTTTAAGCTCGCCACATAAATAAACTCATTGATCCATTATGCAAAAGGTACATTGTTACTTTTAAAAAAGCTTCAATAGTTTGTCAGCATTAAATTTCAATAACTTTTCAACTTCACAAGTTCTTTTTCACCGTTTCTTCACAGTACTATTTCACTATCAAACATCAAAAATGTTAGACTTTGAGGGTGGTCCCCCAATACTTTAAACAGCACATGACTTGTACCGTTTTACTCATACATAAATTTAAAATTTTTCTATACAGGGCTACCTTTATTAGACTTCCTTCTTTGGCTTCATAACTATTCTAGTAAAATTTTAAATTTATTTAGTCTACTACCGCGTTCGCTCGCCACTACTTACGGCCTCTCGGTTGATTTTTTTCTTTAGTTACTTAGATGATTCAATTCACTAAATTGTTATGTTTTAAATTAAAACAAACTTAAATCTATTAAAGTTCAGTTTTCTGTTATTGGAAAGTTATGAGTCTCAGCTTAATTTAGAATAATTTGCTCGTCATAACATTTCGTTAATAAACGTCCAATATCAATTTTTGATGTATAGGTATCCATTTAATGCTTTAATAACTTTTATGATTTTTTTATCTTATTTAAATAAGGGGCGAATAACAGGATTTGAACCTACAACTTTTAGAACCACAATCTAACACTCTAACCAATTGAGTTATATTCACCTTTATTTTAAAGTTATTTTTTGGAATAAAAGGATTCGAACCTTTGAATGATCGTACCAAAAACGAATGCCTTACCACTTGGCTATATTCCAATAAGATTTAAATGATAATGGATTTGAACCACTAACTTTCTCGTTGTAAGCGAGACACTCTACCAATTGAGTTAATCATTTTGTAAAATCATGTTAGGTGCAGGAATCGAACCTACTAACTTCAGATCATGAGCCTGATATGTAACCATTACACTTCCCTAACAATTTAGTACTTAATTTGTACCAAAACGAGATTTTACAATTGAATAACTTTTAGCTTGTGCTGCTGGAGCTGCATTGTCTACTTTATAATGCGCTAGAGCTGCTTCAACTTTACCTATTACCGGAATCAACACAAAGAAAAAAGCAAAGTAGTACACTGTAAGAATTTGTCCAATCAATGCATACAGATCTTCTACAGGACACTGACCTAAGTAAAGTAAAATTGCCCAACTTGCTAGTAATAACCAGTAGAAAACTTTAAAAATAGGACGGTAAGTAGTGTTTCTAATTTCTGAAGTATTGTTGAAAGGAATTATTAATAAAACAGCAATAGAACCTCCCATAGCAGCGATACCCCCAGCTTTGTGCGGAATAGATCGCAAAATAGCATAAAATGGCAAGAAATACCACTCAGGTACTACATGAGCTGGAGTCTTCATAGGGTCAGCTGGAATATAGTTATCTGGGTGATTCAACACATTTGGGAAATACATAACAAAAATACCAAAGATAAAAATAAAAACAGTAAATGCAAATAAATCTTTTGAAAAGAAATAAGGATAAAAAGGTACATCATCTACTCCAGTATCTGATCCAATAGGGTTATTTGATCCTGCTCTATGTAATAATGCTAAGTGAATCAAAGTTACTCCAGCAATCACAAATGGTAATACGAAGTGGAAACTATAAAACCGATTTAGTGTTGGATTTTTAACAGTAAATCCTCCCCAAAGCCATTCTAAAATATACTGTCCTGCTGTTGGAATAACAGTAACCATTGAAGTAATTACTGTGGCACCCCAGAAACTCATTTGTCCCCAAGGAAGAACATAGCCTGTAAAAGCAGTACCCATCATTAAAACAAACAGCAAAACTCCTGAACACCATAAGCTTTCTCGTGGTTTCATATATGATCCATAATATAAACCTCGAAAAATATGAAGATAAACTACAATAAAAAACATAGATGCACCATTTGCATGTACATAACGAACAAGCCATCCATTTGGAACATCTCGCATAATATACTCAATACTACTGAAAGCTAATTCAATATTCGGACTATAATGCATAGATAAAAAAATACCAGATACCATCTGAATAACTAAACAGATACCTGCTAGTGAACCAAAACTCCAAGCATAAGTTAAACTCACAGGTGTTGGGTAATATATCAAATGATTAGCAATAAAAGCAAAAAAGTAGCTTTTAGTAATTCTCTCAAAATTAATTAATTTAAAACTTTTTAACATTGTCATCATTAAAGGTTTAAATGATAATGGAGTTGAACCATTAACTCTTTTTCTAACTTTAACTAAAAAAAAGGACTTACCACATTAAGTCAATCATTTCATATTAGGAGTAGGAATCGAACCTACTAGATTCAGAATATGAGTCTGACATGTAACCATTTCATCTTCCTAACAGGTGTATCGTTTTAGGGATATATTATTTACATACTCAATATTGGTTAGATATATATTTATACTAGTTATATATATTCTATTCCCTATTCCATTCCCCTTATATAAGGGATATATTATTTACATACTTAATATTGGTTAGATATACAACTGTCCTTATCGTCTAGTTGGTTAGGACTTTGCCCTTTCACGGCAATAACATGGGTTCAAGTCCCATTAAGGATATATATTAAAAATATTATAAATTTTTACCTAAACTATATAGTTTCTATTAAAAATATATTATATGTATACACTATTACCGTTTTTACCCCTTATAAGTTTTTTCTCTGCAGGTATGTTTGGTTCATTTGTAGGTTTTCAAGGAGCACCTTTGTTAGCTACTGGTTGTTTATTTATATCATTTCTAACTTCATTATTTATATTTTATGAAGTAGCGTTTGTTGGTTGTTTTTCTTACGTAAAAATGGGCTTGTGGATTAGCTCAGAAGTTTTTTTAATCGACTGGGGTTTTATGTATGATAGTTTAACTGCAGTAATGTGTTGTGTAGTTACCTTTATCTCTTGCCTAGTTCATCTATATTCAACTGATTATATGTCACATGATCCGCATTTGCCAAGATTTATGTCTTATCTTTCACTCTTCACTTTCTTTATGCTTATCTTAATTACTGCTGAGAATTATATTCAAATGTTTATTGGGTGGGAAGGTGTTGGTTTGTGTTCTTATCTACTTATTAACTTTTGGTTTACAAGAATTCAAGCTAATAAAGCTGCTATAAAAGCTATGTTAATTAACCGAATAGGTGATTTTAGTTTAATTTTAGGTGCTTTAATTTTGTTTGATTACTTTAAAACTGTTGATTATGCTTCAATAGCAGTGCTAACTCCTTACTTACAAACAAAAGTAATTAACTTTTTAAATATAGATTTTAATTTATTAACTATCGTTGGTATTTTACTATTCATAGGTGCTGTTGGTAAGTCGGCTCAGATCGGTTTGCATACTTGGTTACCGGACGCTATGGAAGGACCAACTCCAGTTTCTGCTTTAATTCATGCTGCAACAATGGTTACAGCTGGAGTTTTTTTAATAGCTCGTAGTTCGTTTCTCTATGAGTACACTCCAAATTTACTAGGTTATATAGCTTTTTTAGGAGCTTTCACAGCATTTTGCGCGTCGACTATCGGTTTATTGCAAAATGATTTAAAGCGAGTTATTGCCTATTCTACTTGTAGCCAGTTAGGTTATATGGTATTTATTTGTGGCCTATCAAATTACTCTGCTGGTATATTTCATTTAGCTAACCACGCCTTTTTTAAAGCATTATTATTTTTGAGTGCTGGATCGATTATTCATGCAATTAATGACGAGCAAGATATGCGAAAAATGGGAGGTTTAAAGAGTTTATTACCATTTACATACTCAATGGTAATAATTGGATCGTTAGCTCTGATAGGATTTCCTTTCTTAACTGGTTTCTATTCTAAAGATTTAATTTTAGAACTTGCTTATAGTAAATACTCTTGGGCAGGTTATTTCAGTTATTATTTAGGATCTTTTGGTGCATTTTTTACTGCATTTTACTCGATGAGATTATTATGTTTAACTTTTTTATGTAGACCATTTGGTCATAGATCTGTTATTGGTTTTGCATACGATGCTGAAGGTATCATTAGTTTTGTTTTGGGTATTTTAGCAATACCAAGTATTTTTATAGGATTTTATGGAAAAGATCTGATCGTAGGACTAGGATCTGATTTCTTTAAAACTGCAATTCATGTATCTTCAAGTCATATTAATGTTTTTGATTCTGAATTTGTAAGTTTAGGGTATAAAATTTTACCAGTTTGTTTAAGTTTATTCGGATCTTTCCTTGCGTTTTTTTTATATAACTTTCAATTTAAATTTTTATACCAATTAAAAATGTCATTTTTTGGAAAAATTATATATAATTATTTAAATCGTAAATGGTTCTTTGATAAAGTTTATAATGAATGTGTTGGGCAATTTTTCTTTAAATTTGGTTATAATACAAGTTATAAATTTATGGATAGAGGAGTTTTTGAGCTACTTGGTCCTACAGGTTTATCAATTTTTATTACTCAAGTTGCATCAGACTTATACAAATTACAAACAGGTTATTTATATCATTATACTTATAGTATCTTGATTGCTTTCACATTCCTATTTGGTTTAAAAGAAATATTTCTAATTTTTGGAGGTGTTCTAGATTTTAGAATTTTCTTTTTAGCTTTTATTTCAATTTTTTTTCTAAATAAAATGATTGTTAAATCTTAATGATTAATATTGAAAAAATATATAAAATCCATGTATTGTTTAAAGCATATATTTAAAGAAAAATTAAATCACATGATTAAAAATATTAATATTATTACCGGAGTTCAATCAATATTTTTAGTTTTTAACGAGAATGTTTTTTCATTAGAATATTTTTCAACTTTTAATTCACAAAAAAATTATGTTTTTTCATCTCTTTTAATAGAAGAGTATTTTGGTATTTTCATTTTCTTTATTCTTGCTACCGTAATAGCATTAGTAATTGCAATTGCTTCATATTCTTTAACTAATCAAGTTCCTGAGCTTGAAAAGTTATCTCCCTATGAATGTGGTTTTGAAACTTATGAAGCTCCACGTGTAAAGTTTGAAATAAAATTTTGTGTTATTGCTATTTTACTTATTATTTTTGATGTAGAAATGATGTACTTATTTCCTTGGTGTGTTTCTGTATCAAAAATTTCTATGTTGGGGATTTGGTCTATGATTGATTTTATAATTGAATTAACTTTTGGTTATGTATATGTTATAGAAAAAAATGCTTTAGAATGGTAATGTTGAAAAACATCCAAAAATAGGTCTTTGGTGTCTTTAATGTTAAATTACACTTATACTTTTTTCTTAGATGCTCCAGATGTTTGGCAGACTCGATTACAAGATCCTGCGAGTTCTACTATGGAAGGAATTCTAGTTTTCAATAAACATATTTTATTTATTATTTTAGTGATTGTGCTTCTTGTTGGATGGTTATTAGTTAGTACTATTATCAATTACCAAGAATTTGATAACAGTCAGGTTTGGAATTTTTTTCATTCTAATCCACTTGAAATCGTATGGACATCACTTCCAGCATTAACACTATTAACTCTATCTTCTCCATCATTTAGTCTATTATATTCTATGGATGAGATCTCAATTCCTGATTTTTCTATTAAAATTTTAGGTCATCAGTGGTTTTGGAGTTATGAAATTTCAGATTTCCGATCATGCTTACAGACAAAAACATTAAAATATACTTGTTATATGTTAAATAGTGAAGAGCTTCATAACTGTAAAGGATTTTTTCGAAACCTTGAGACTAACAAGCGTGTAATTTTACCAACTAATACTCATATGCGTCTTCTTGTAAGTGCGGTTGATGTATTACATAGTTGGACAATTCCTTCGTTTGGTCTAAAAATTGATGCATGTCCTGGAAGATTAAACCAAATGAATCTTTTCATTAAGAGATTTGGAGTATTTTTTGGACAATGTAGTGAAATTTGTGGTGTTAATCATGGTTTTATGCCTATTGTTTTATTAGTGCTTCCTTTACGACAGTATCACTACTTAATTATGTCTAGTTTAGAAAATTACCCAAAATCAAACTAATTTTTGGTAATTTCAAGCCTGTAGCTCAGTTGGTTAGAGCGTACGCCTGATAAGTGTAAGGTCAGTAGTTCAAATCTACTTAGGCTTAAATAATACCAATGATTTTAAAAAAAAAATTAGTAAAAAAAGTTAAAAACTTTACTTTAAACTTTGGTCCTCAACATCCAGCAGCGCATGGTGTGTTAAGATTAGTTTTAGAATTATCAGGAGAAACTGTAATTAAAGCTACTCCACATATTGGTTTGTTGCATCGTGGGACAGAAAAGTTAATAGAATATAAAAATTATGTACAGGCGTTACCGTATTTCGATCGTCTAGATTATGTTTCAATGTTAGCCCAAGAACATTCTTATTGCCTAGCAGTTGAAAATTTACTTAATTGTAGTGTGCCTAAAAGAGCTCAATATATTCGAGTAATTTTTGCTGAAATTACAAGAATTCTAAATCACTTACTTGCTGTAGGTTGTCATGCAATGGATATTGGTGCTATGACACCGTTTTTATGGGCATTTGAAGAGCGTGAAAAGCTAATGGAGTTTTATGAACGAGTTTCAGGAGCTCGGATGCATGCTGCTTATTATCGTCCAGGAGGAGTTCACACGGATTTACCCAAAGGTTTATTATCAGATATTCATATATTTTTACAAATTTTTAATACAAAATTAGTTGAGATTGAAGAAATGTTATCTGAAAATCGAATTTGGAAACAGCGTTTAGTTGGGATTGGTGTCGTTTCTAAAAATGATGCTTTAGAGTTCGGTTTTAGTGGTGTTATGTTGCGAGGATCTGGTATTCAATGGGATATTAGAAAAAGTCAACCTTATGAAGTTTATAATGAGTTAGACTTTGATATTGTTGTTGGTAATCACGGAGATTGTTATGACCGGTATTTAATTCGAGTGTTAGAGATGAAACAATCTATTAAAATAATTGAAGAGTGTTTAGAAAAAATTCCTAATGGATTAATTAAAAATAATGATACTAAGATCACTCCGCCATCACGAATTGATACTAAAAGATCTATGGAAGCATTAATTCATCACTTTAAAGCGTATACAAATGGAGTGAACGTTCCAGCAAGTGAAACTTATGTAGGAACTGAAGCACCAAAAGGTGAGTTTGGGGTTTATCTAATTTCAAACGGTACAAATAAACCATACCGATGTAAAATTAAAGCTCCAGGATTCGCTCATCTTCAAGCTTTAGAGCATATGTCAAAAGGTCATATGATTGCTGATGTTGTGACAATTATTGGTACCCAAGACATTGTTTTTGGTGAAATTGATAGATAGTGAAAAAATACATGAAAGAATTAAAGAAAAAACGAATCGTTCAAATTTTTTCGGATGGAAGTCTAAATTTTGATTATACCATTGTGAAACGCTCTAAAAAAATTAGTTTTTATATTCAAGATCACAAAAATCTGTTTCTAAATCAGAAAAACTTAAATGAAAACCTTTTGCAAACTAGCGAAAGTTTTAAAACTAAATATATTTAGTTATTTTTCTATTTTAAAATACTTATTTATATGAATATATTAAAAATATTTCCTTTTATTAAATTAGAAGTTTTTAATAACGAGTATTGTTTTGTTGTTAAAACTAACCTTTTAAGTAAAGCATTGTTTTTATTTAAAAATCACTTTAAATATCAATTCAAAGTTTTAACCTGTATCTCAGGTGTTGATTACCCCAATAATCAGTACCGGTTTGTAATTGTATATGAGCTTTTAAGTATTCGATTCAATTCTCGAATTCGAGTAAAGTGTTTTGTAAACGAACTAATTCCGGTTGAATCTGTACAAAGTATCTTTTTAGGTGCATCGTGGTGGGAATGTGAAGTGTGGGATATGTTTGGTGTTTTTTTTAGTAATCATTCAAATCTTGTAAGACTTTTAACTGACTATGGATTTGAGGGTTATCCATTACGGAAAGATTTTCCTTTGAGTGGATTTTACGAATCACGTTATAGTTACTCAAAACACCGTGTTGTATATGGTGATATCGAATTATGTCAAGAATATAGAACTTTCGAATTCCCATCACCCTGGGAGAAAAATTAACCTTTTACTATAGTAATAATGAAAAAAATCTTAGTTAAAGATAAAAAAATTAGAAAAAAAATAAAGATTTTAGAAAAAAAACGTTTTATTCTAAAATCTATTCAAAATAACTCAAAATTCTGTAATTTAGTTAGATTAAATACTTTTTATAAATTAAGTTCTTTACCTGTTTCTAGTTCAAAATCATTAATATCTAACAGATGTGTAGAAACAATAAATAAAAAAAAATTTACTGGTTTAGCGAATTTTTCTCGTATTGTGTTTCTAAAATTAGTAAAAAATGGTAGTTTATATGGAATGCAAAAATATTACTGGTAAATTTTAACACTTTTGAAATTATAAATGGCACAAGTAAATAATGGTATGTATTCGTTTATTTCTCGTTGGTTTTTCTCTACAAATCATAAAGATATTGGAACTTTATATCTTCTTTTCGGAGCAGTAGCAGGAGTAGCTGGTACTGTTTTATCTTTATATATTCGACTTTCATTAGCACAGCCTGGTTCTGCTTATTTAGATTACAATTATCATTTATATAATGTTATTGTAACTGGCCACGCTTTTGTAATGATTTTCTTTTCTGTTATGCCTATTTTAATCGGTGGTTTTGGGAACTGGTTTGTTCCTTTAATGATTGGTGCGCCAGATATGGCATTTCCACGAATGAACAATATTAGTTTTTGGCTTTTACCTCCATCTTTATTACTATTAGTGGAATCTATTTTATGTGAAGCTGGAGTAGGTACTGGTTGGACAGTTTATCCACCTTTATCTGGAATTACTGCACACTCTGGAGGTTCTGTTGATTTAGCAATTTTTAGTCTACATTTATCGGGAGCAGCATCTATTTTAGGTGCTATTAATTTTATTTGTACCGTTGTTAATATGCGAACTAAGAATTTAGCATTTCACCGACTTCCTTTATTTGTATGGTCAATCTTCATTACAGCAATTTTATTATTATTATCATTACCAGTTTTAGCTGGAGCTATTACTATGTTACTTACTGATCGTAACTTTAATACAACTTTTTTTGATCCAGCTGGAGGAGGTGATCCAGTATTATACCAGCATCTATTCTGGTTCTTTGGACATCCAGAAGTTTATATTTTAATTCTTCCAGGATTTGGAATTATTAGTCATATTGTAGTTAGTGCTGCTCGAAAGCCTATTTTTGGTTATTTAGGAATGGTATACGCTATGCTTTCAATTGGTATTTTAGGTTTTATTGTATGGGCTCACCATATGTATACTGTTGGTTTAGATATTGACACTCGAGCGTATTTTACTGCTGCAACTATGATTATTGCTGTTCCTACAGGGATTAAAGTTTTTAGTTGGTTAGCAACTCTATGGGGAAGTTCTTTAAAATTTAAAGCACCTTTACTTTTTGCATTAGGTTTTATCTTTTTGTTTACTCTTGGAGGAGTAACTGGAGTAGTTTTAGCAAACTCAGGTATTGATGTTGCTCTTCACGATACTTATTATGTGGTTGCACATTTCCATTATGTATTGTCTATGGGAGCAGTATTCTCTATTTTCGGTGGTATTTACTATTGGTTTAATAAAATTACAGGTGTTGAGTATTCAGAAATTTTAAGTCAAATTCATTTTTGGGTATTTTTTGCTGGAGTTAATATAACTTTTTTCCCAATGCACTACCTTGGTGTTGCAGGAATGCCTCGGCGAATTCCAGATTATCCTGATGCGTTCTATACTTTTAATAAGATTGCTTCATGGGGTTCTGAGTTATCAGCATTTTCTTTATTAATTTTTTTAGTTGTGCTTATTGAAGCATTTTATAGTAAGCGAAAAGCAAGCTAAAAATAAAAATTTTGGGTTTTATAATCTATTTTTAATATATGTTAATATTTTCTCCTCTAGAGCAATTTCAAATATTACCGTTTTATACAATTATCTATAATAATTTTGATTTTTCCCTTACCAATGCTGCATTAATTAATTTAATTGGTTTTTTTGGTTTTTGGGCTCTTTTATATTTTGCAAGTTCAAATAAGAACTGTTTCAATAGTCCTTCTTTTTTTTTCATTCCAGGTCCATGGCAAACTGTTATAGAATCTATCTACGATATGCTTTCTCAACTAGTCTATGATCTTATTACTGTGGGAAGTGAAAAGTATTTCCCGTTTTTAACTATTATTTTTTCTTTTATCTTATTCAGTAATGTGATTGGTTTAATTCCTTATAGTTTTACAATAACAAGTCACTTGATCATTACTTTTACACTATCGTTTTCAATTTTTATTGGTTTGAATATTATTAGTTACGAGAGACACGGTATTCATATGTTCTCTTTATTTTTACCAGCCAATACAACATTTTTTTTAGCTTTGTTGCTAGTTCCAATTGAGTTCATTTCCTATATTGCTAAGCCTATTAGTTTAGGTGTTCGGCTTTTCATTAATTTAATGGCTGGTCATAGCTTATTGAAAGTAATTGTAGGTTTTGCTTGGAGTATGTTGTTATTTGAAAACGTTCAAGCTATTAGTTTTTTAATCCCTTTATTTATTTTAGTTTTATTAATGGGTTTAGAGTTAGCTGTTGCACTTATTCAGACTTATGTTTTTATTACTTTAACTTGTATTTACATAAACGAAGCTGAAGTTCTTCATTAATATTTTTTTATTTCTAAAATAAAAGACAAACTTATGAATTATATTATAACTATATCTTCTAAAAATAAGAACTCGCTTAAAAATTTTTTTAAATTCTATAATAAAAAACTAGCACCTATCGCTAGTCATAGTCTAGTTTTATCGCAAACTCAAAAAAAAACGAGTCAGAAAATTATTTCTATATTAAAATCTCCACATGTAAACAAAACAGCTCAAGTTCATTACAGCTCGCGAAAGTTTACAAAACAAATTCTCGTATTTTCCTACAAGTCTTATCTATTTTCTTTGTTTTTTAAAAAAATTCAAGCTCGTTTATTTCCTGATATAGTTATCGAAATTAAATCTTCTTTAAAATTTAAGCATATTACTAAGCTAAACAGTAAATTTTTAGATCCAGATCACTTTGTTATTGATTTAAAGGCAAGTAACGATCGTAATGCAACAACGCCATCTAATTTGTTTGAAGTTCAGCCAATTCAAGAATTAAAATCGTTAACAAAAAAGAAAAACCCACATAAATTAGCACACTATAAATCATTGTGTGCTAAAAGTCTGAATTATTTCAAAGTTTGGGATTGTTACGGAGAATCCGTATTTCTCAGCTTTAAATAAGTGTTTAGATAGCTCAGTTGGTAGAGCAAAGGACTGAAAATCCTTGTGTCGGCAGTTCAATCCTGTCTCTAAACAAAAGATATGAAAAACTATTTTTGGAACATGTTTGCCAATATAAAAAATGGTCAGCTGGCAAGACGGGCTTTTGTATATCAAAAACAAAAAAAAATTTGTGAAGCTTTTCTTAAAATTTTGTGGACTGAAGGATTTATTTTAGGCTATAAAATTTTACCAGAAGAGCAAAAGTCAATCAAAATTTTTTTAAAATATGTAAATGGTCAACCAGCGATTAATACTATTAAATTGATAACTAAACCTGGTCGTCGAGTCTATTATTCAGTTAAACAGATTTGGAAAATTGATTCTAATGAAACCTTCATTATTTTTTCTACAAGTAAAGGTTTAAAAACGATTAAAGAGTGTAAAAAATTAAATATTGGTGGTGAAGCCTTTATTTTGATAAATTAAATTTAGTGACCAAGAAAAAAGAAAAGTATATAGTAAAAATACCGATTGATACATCTGTTCTTTATTGCGAAAAAAAAAAACTTTTAACTGTGATAGGTCCTACAAACCGTAAATCTTTAAAACTTAAACTAAAAATATTAATTCAAAAAAAAACAAAGATTTTGAAAGTGAGCTCGATACCTTTTTTTTCTATGTCAAATAGTGAAAAAAAAAAGCTTAAAACACTTAGAGGAACAACAATTGCTTTAATTAAACAGCTATTAATTGAGACCTCCACTTTAATTTCACAGAAATTAAGATTACATGGAATGGGTTATCGAGTTTCTTTTGCGGAACGTTTAACAGAAGATGCTCTTGCGTTTAAATTAGGACATAGCCATCCAATTTTTTTTAAGCTCTCTTCTAACTTGGCTGCGTCTTGTTTTTCTAGAACAAAACTATCGATTTTTGGTACATCGTATCAAGATGTTACTCAAATGGCTGCGTTTATACGCTCATCAAGGAGTCCTGAGCCTTATAAAGGGAAAGGAGTTCTTTACGAAAATGAAACGGTTGTTTTAAAAGAGGGTAAAAAAGTCTAACCTAGTTATGAAAATTAGAAAAGTAAATAAAAATAAATTAATTCAATTGAATATTTTAAAATCTAAGTTGCATAAAAAATTTCAACTTAATTCAATCAAAAGTACTTCTAATCAAACGGAGTTATACCTAAAAAAATCAGCTCAGATTATTTATAGATATCATGTTGCTAATAAGCGTATTTTATTTTTAGGATTTCCCCCAAATTTACAACTGCTACTTAAAAAGACTAAGCATCTTCTTATTCCTGATTCTAGTTGGTTAAATGGTATTATTACAAATCAAATCCTGCAATTTAATTATTCACTAACTAAGCAACAAAAAAGACTTCCTTTTAAAATTGTTAAACTTTTGTTACTTTTAAAAAAACGGATAGACTTAATTGTAGTTTTTAATCTTGATAAAAATATTAATGCAATTCAAGAAGGTTATTCGGCAAGGATTCCTATTATAGGTGGTGTTACTAATCTAGAAATCAAAGAAGATAAAATAACTTATAAAATGGTAAGTGAGTTAAAATATATAGAAGATAAACAGTTCTCGAATAATTTTTTTGTTTCTATGATTAAAATGGTGTTAAAAAAATCTATTTTAATGACTTCAAAAAAATTACAGTTAAAGCAGGTTAATTATATAAAAAATAAGTTTAAAAAACGATTCAAAATGAAAAAACCAAAAAAATACTTTAAATAAAATTAATTTTATGGTACAGCTAGAAGCAAAAAAAAGATATAAACCATTATATAAAAAATTTATAAAGTTAAGAGAAAATGTTCAGCTAAAAAAGAAACTTTTTAAGTTTAAAAAAAAAAAATGGGAATCTTTTTTATTCTTTTTGAAAAAAAAACAACGGTTTTCGGTAAAACCTTATTCTCATTATCATTATAATGTAGCGAAGTTTACAAGTAAAGGAAATTCATTCCAAAAGAAATTTAGAAACGATCTTATTTCAAAAGCCAAATTTAATCTTTTTTATGGTGGTTTACTAAAAAAAAATCTAAAAAAACAAATGACAAAAATTTATAATTCTAAACAAAGTCGCGATTTTAAACGTCTTGGATTAGAATTTTTTGAGACTCGTCTTAATTCGGTCCTTTATCGTTCCCATTTTTGTTATAGTATGAGAAATGCTAGCCAGGTTATTAATCATGGACATGTTAAAGTAAATGGTGTAGTAGTTAAAAATAAGTCATACATGTTAAAGCAAGGTGATTTAATTGAAATTAATTCGATGTACTCAGAGTCAATAAAACAAAATATTAAGAGGTCGGATCTTTGGCCAATTCCACCTAAATACTTGATTATAAATTATAATACTATGCAGATTATTTTTGGAGAAATTAAAGATTTTAATTTTTCTACATACTTTCCATTTAAACTTAATGTTAGTTCAATTATTACTAATTATTATAGACACTAAAACTTAAAGTGTACTGAATTTTGGAGATAATCGGACTTGAACCGATACTTTATGCTTGCAAAACATACACTCTACCTATTAAGTTATACCCCCAGTTTTTCACGATGAATTATACGTGAAATTTTTTAAAATACTTAAAATCAACAATTTGCAAATATAAATTTGCATTACTTATTGACTTTAATGTGTTTAATGTAACACCAATCTTGTTTCGAAACTTTTTGGTTTCAGTGTAATAAGGAATGTACTCAGTAATATTAAAAAAATAATATGCATATAATATGAATAATAAATTATAAGTTAAAATAAAAAGGATCATAACATCAAATTGCGCCATAGCTTACAGAAAAATATCTTTTAATAAACTCATTTGGTGGAATTGGTAGACACGTCAGACTTAAAATCTGATTCTAAATATAGAGTATCGGTTCAAGTCCGGTAATGAGTAATTTTATAAAATACCAAAATGATGGAATTGGTAGACATGCTAGGTTTAGGTTCTAGTTCCTTAAGGAGTAGGGGTTCAAGTCCCTTTTTTGGTAAATTAAGTTTTTATTATAATTAAAATGCCTACTTATAATCAACTTTGTAAAAAAGCACGTGTAAAAAAAAGTAAACGCGATAAAACCCCGGCGCTTGAAGGATGTCCTCAAAAAAAAGGAATTTGTACTAAGTTGGTACTGAGAACTCCAAAAAAACCCAATTCAGCGCTACGAAAATTAGCAAAATTAAAGTTAACAAATAAAAAACGTATTTATGCTTATATTCCGGGTGAAGGTGGGCATAACTTACAAGAATATTCTAATGTTATTGTTCGTGGAGGCCGAGTGAAAGATTTACCAGGTATTAAGTATCATCTTGTACGGGGTAAACTAGACTTTTCTGGATTGGCTAAAAGAAAAACAGCTAGATCTAAGTATGGTACAAAAAAATTAAAAAAATATGTTTAGTAAATGAGATTCTCCACTAGATTAGAAAAAAAATTAAAATATAAAATAGTTAATCATTTTATGGTTAATGGTAATAAAGCGACCTGTGAAAAAGCTTTAGGTAAGAGTTTAAAACAAATACAAAAAGTGTCTTTTAAATCTCATTCAGAAATTACTAAGCTTGCAATTTTAAATGCAACTCCGATTTTTCGTATAATTGAGTTACAACAAAAACGAAAGAAAAAACGAAAAAAAGGAGCAAAAAACTCAAAGGAAATTCCAGCTTTTCTGTCTCAGTACAATTTTCGAACTTCTTGGGCTTTGAAACTTTTGTTAGACGGTGTTAAAACTCGTTCAAAGCATCTTAAGTTTTCTGATAAATTACACCAAGAAATAATATCTACCTCTCAAAATGTTGGAGCATCGGTTAGTCGAAAAACTGAGATTCAAAAACAAGCATTAAAAAAAAAATCTTATCTAAAATATTACCGTTGGTAAGATTGCGAGTCTAGTTCGTTAATTACGTTTAATAGGACTTGAACCTATAACCTTTGGGACCGAAATCCAACGCTCTAATCCAATTGAGCTATAAACGCACAAAGTATAAACTATAATATTTATTTAATGATTCAACAACAAACTATTTTAAAAGTCGCAGATAATTCTGGAGCAAAAATTGTACAATGTATCAAAGTTTTAGGAGGATATAAAAAAAAATATGCAAAGTTAGGTGATATCATAGTTGTTTCAGTAAAACAATTAAGAAATCGTTCAAAGTTAACTTCAAAAGTTAAAAAAGGAGAAGTATATAAAGCTTTGGTTATTAGAACAAATACAAAACAGCGAAAAAAGGATGGCTCCTATAGTTTTTTTAATAAAAATCTTAGTAATGCTGCTATTTTAATTAATAAAAAAGGAAATCCGATAGCAACACGAGTCACCGAGCCAATTCCTGTATCACTTAAAAAAAAACAGTTTATGAAATTTATCAGTATCTCGCCTGGTCTAATATAAACTATATCTCAAATGCACTTTATAAAGTATTATTATGAAACAATTATAAAATACGATCTTATTAACAAATTTAATTACACTAATTTAACTGAGTTACCTCAGTTAAAAAAAATAATATTAAACTTTAGTTGTCAAAATTTTACAATTCAAAAGTTTGCAATCACATTACTTTCGTTGGAACTTATAACAACAAAGAAAGGTTCTATAACATTGAATAAAACTGCAAATGTCTTTCTTAAAATTCAAAAAGGGTCACCGTCAGGTTGTCAGGTAGTACTTACGAAAAATAAAATGTATGAATTCTTGTCCAAGTTATTAGTGGAAATTTTCCCAAAAATTAAAAATATTTCAGGCTTGAAACTTAAAATAACTAATAATACGTTTTCTTATTTGTTTCCATCAAATACTATTATTTTAACTGAACTACAGGAATATTATCCATTATTTAACAATTTACCTGCATTAAATTTTACTGTGATAACAACAGCAAAAAGTAATAAAGAATTAATATTTTTAATTAAATCATTTCAATTTCCATTTTTGAAAAATGTTTCTTCTTATTAAATGGATAAGTGGTCGAGTGGTTTAAGGCGTTAGTTTTGAAAACTATTGTATTGTAAGAAATACCGTGGGTTCGAATCCCACCTTATCCTATATCTGGAACGGTATGGCTAAATAACATAATTGGTTAATGTGTGGGATTGCAAATCCTAAAATACTGGTTCAAGTCCAGTTTTAGCTTTTTACTATTATAAGATTTTGTAAAAAATAATTTCTCTATGGACTTTAACTATTTGCTAGTTATTATTTTAACAGTTTTTAAAAGTTTATTTGTTGTGGTATTTGTCTTAATTGCTGTAGCCTTTTTTACAGTGGTAGAGCGAAAAATGATGGGAGCTATTCAGCGACGTAGAGGTCCTAATGTCGTTGGTTATTTAGGATTATTACAAGCATTTGCTGATGGTTTAAAACTGTTTGCAAAGGAAACAACTTTTCCTAATAATGCTAATCCAAGACTATTTTTATTCTCTCCTGTTTTAGTATTTATTTTAAGTTTAGTTGGATGGTCTGTGATTCCTTTTTCTAGTCATGTAGTAGTCTCAGATATTAACTTAGGAATTCTATTTTTATTTGCTATTTCTTCATTGAATGTTTATGGGATTGTTCTTGCTGGATGGTCTAGTAACTCAAAGTATGCATATTTGGGAGCTTTACGTTCTGCGGCACAAATGATTTCATATGAAATTTCTATAGGTTTTATAGTAATAACAGTTATTTTAGCTGCAAGTTCATTTAATCTAAGCAAAATTGTTCTTGCTCAATCGCATACATATTTTGCTTTGTTGTTACTTCCTCTGTTTATGATGTTTTATGTGTCAATGTTAGCGGAAACTAATAGACATCCATTTGATTTACCTGAAGCTGAGGCTGAGCTAGTTTCAGGGTATAATGTTGAATACTCGTCTATGACATTTGCTCTTTTCTTTTTAGCAGAATATTCTAATATGCTTCTAATGAGTTCTTTGTCGTCAATCTTGTTCTTAGGCGGTTGGTTGTCTCTTATACCTTTTCTTCCAGGTAGTCTTTTATGGTTTGTATTAAAAATTTTATTTGGAGTAACTTTTTTTATTTTAACTCGTGCAACTCTACCTCGATATCGATATGACCAGTTAATGCACCTAAATTGGAAATCATTTTTACCAATTTCATTAGGGTATTTCTTAGGTTTCTCTTGTGTACTTATGTTTCAAAATTGGTTAGTGTTTTAATTTTTTTGTTGTTATTTGGAAAATTAAACTATAGATTAACAATTCATAAATAAGTATAATATTTATAGTTAAAATTATTTGACTTATAATATCAGGTGGTGTTAATAATGTAGATATAAAAAGAAAAGAAAAATATACAATTTTTCTATATTGTTTTATTTGAATTAAATTATTAATTATGTATTTACAAAAACTAATTAACAGCACAAATAGTTGACAATAAGTTACGCATAAATAATAAGACGTAATATAAAAAGTTGTATATTCATTTAGTTTCGATTCAAAATATAAGTCTAAAGATTTTAAAAATGAAAAGGATTGAAAACTTAAGAAAAAATTCCAGCTTAAAGGAAGCAAAAGTTTATTGAAAAAAAAGATTGAAATAATAAACACACCGAGGCTTGTTTTTGCTAAAAAAGCTATGTTTTTTAATTCAGATTTATAGAGGCCTAAAGAGATAAATAATATAGTGTGGTACAAAGTAAAAAATATCAATGTATGATTACCCAAAAAAATTATAATTCTAAAATATACTGCGAAGATTTCAGTTACATTTGTAAAAATGAAGTATAAGAGATTTTGGTTCGCATCTTGAAAGCTTGGTTCCAAGATTAAAAAAAGAATTGTTTCTTTATAAAAATAACTAACCAAAATTGTTGCGAGCCAGGCTGTAAGTGAAAGTAGAAATCTATTTTTAAACTCAGCGTAGTATTTATATAAGTTTGTCATAAAAAGTTAACTCTATTTAATAAGATTTTCTTTTATTAAAAGAAAATGATCAGGAAAATAGTTCAGTCGGTAGAATAGTGGTTTCCAAAACCAAAGGTCAAGGGTTCAAGTCCCTTTTTTCCTGTTATTTGTAAAAAAAGTATCCGTGAATTGTTTTTTTAAGGTGACTAGTCTTTTTTTCAGACTAAAAAAGTCACCGAATAATAAAAAGCATATTATTGCTAAAATTAATATTTGACCAAAGCTAATATTTCTCATGTTTATATAATAGATTAAAGACAAGAGGAGGCTTATAGTTCAGTTGGTAGAACATGCCGCTCATAACGGTACAGTCGTAGGTTCGAATCCTACTAAGCCTAAAAATGCATTTTGAATTTAGAGACTATCAATTTTTAAAAATTAAGCAGTATTTAAAAGAAAAATTTCTTTTATTTTCTAACGGTGCTAATCAAACTTCAACACATTGGTTAGCAGTAGAACAAAGTTTACACAGGTCTAATTTAAAGTATTATAAAGTTTATAATAAAATAGCTTTAAAAGTTGTGAACAAGTCTATTTACACTAATATAGGTCAATTAATTAAAGGTACCTTTTTTTTTTTGAAATTAGAGAAGAATCTTCCTTTAGTAACAAAAAAAAAATTGTTTAAAGAATTAGAAACCATTTTTTTTACCTTATTATCTATAAAATTAAATAATAAAATTTATTCGATTGCACAAATAAAAAAAATAAAATCATTAAAATATAAAAGTAATATGGCCTTGTTTTATCAGTTTTTATTGGCTAATTTAAAGGGTGTCTATGGAATAACCTATAAAAAAATTTCGAAACAATGTGATTTGAACACATGACCTTCTAATCCCAAATTAGACGCGCTACCAGGCTACGCTATGTCTCGATTTTAACATTTGAAAGAAGCAGGATTCGAACCTACGATGAGAAACCTCAACAGATTTACAATCTGCCGCTTTAAACCACTCAGCCATTCTTCCTTTAGGATCGTTGACGTTTATGTAATCTTTTTCTTTTTCGACAGCCATTGTAAGGGTAAGTCTCGTAACTTTTAATTATTTTAATAAAATAATCTTTTTTTAATTTTTTTATAATAAAATATTTATAAGATCGTACGTTAATAAGATGTAATGCTATCGGCTTATTTTTTAAAAAAGTCATTTTAAGTCTTTGTAGTATGTTAAAAAATCGTGTTAACACTAATATTCGATTTTTTTTTTGTTTTCCTGTAATGTTTACTAAACCAGCTGAATAGCGAAATTTTAAATTTCCCCAAACGTCAGTAATATATAGTAATGTATTTTTAGGTGAAAAAGAAAAACAAATAATATAAGTTAACAAAAATCGTTTATTGTTGTTCAATAGTCTTTTTGAAGAAAACAGAGTATTCACCTTTCGATACTCGTCTTCTTTTGTTAATAAAGTTTTTAAAGAAAAAATGCTACTATCTAGTTTTTTTAATAATTGGTATTTTTTTGCTAAGCTTAAATTGCTTAAAATTTTCTTTTTTTCTAAATTTAACGACACAAAATAGTTAATTTTAAAAATGGAACTTAAATTCTTAAAACCAATAACTGCTTCACAACGTCATTTGATACGGCTAAACAAGAAGCATTTAAGTAAAAAACCACTCGTAAAAGCAAAAATAAAAGGAATCAAGAATTCATCAGGAAGAAATAACTTAGGAAAAATTACTGTTCGTCATCAAGGTGGTGGACATAAGCAACGGTATCGAAAAGTTAATTTTTTTAGAAATTATGAATCAACAGGAATTATTACCAGTATAGAGTATGATCCAAACAGAAACACGGATATTGCATCAGTTTATGATTTTTTAAAAAATGAGTTTTTTTATATTCTTGCTCCCAGAAACTTAACTGTTGGGACAATAGTTCAATCTGGAACAGATGCAGAACCTATGACTGGAAATTCTTTACCTATTTCTAAAATACCAGAAGGAAGTTTTATACATAATGTATCACCTAAGGTATCTAAAGAAGGCCAGATTTCCAGATCTGCTGGGACATTTTCAGTTCTTAAAGAAAAGGTTATGGATTCGGCTAGAATCACACTTAGCTCAGGTGAACAACGTCTTGTATCTTCTCAATGTTATGCAACGATCGGTATTGTGTCAAATGAAGCTTTTTCATTAACCCGAAAAAGTAAAGCTGGGCACTCTAGATGGTTAAATAAACGACCATCCGTACGAGGAGTTGCAATGAATCCTGTGGATCATCCAAATGGCGGTGGAGAAGGTAAAAAGTCTGGACGAGGCTTTACTCCTTGGGGAAAACCTAACAAAAGCGGTAAAACTAGCCGTTCAAAAAATAAGTTAATTATAAAAAAAAATTAGTATGAAACGATCGCGATGGAAAAGTCTGTATACAAAACCACAGTTTTTAAAGCAAAAACAATCAGATAATAACAAAATATCAAGAAACTCTTCTGTTCTACCTAAATTTATAGGATTAACTTTTCAAGTGTATTCAGGAAAAATCTATAAGAAAGTAATTGTTAACAAAGACATGGTTGGGCATAAATTTGGTGAGTTTTCACAAACTCGAGCAATATTTTCATTTAAGAAAAAGAAGAAAAAGAAATAATATCTAGTACTATTAATGAAAAACTGGAAATCAAAATATTTTGAAAAAAATTCAAAAGAATCACATACGTACCTCTTTACAAGTATAGAAATAAAAAATTATATTCAAAAATTTTTAAATGATTATAACTTAACGTTACATAACTATCAAATTAATTTTTCAGATTCAACTTTGGATATTTACATTTCTTACTATCAAAATTTACAATCACTATCATTTATTCAAAAATCTAATTTAAGTCAAAACATACAAATAAAACGAAAACGCTTTAACAAAAACTTATTAACTAAAAATGATCTAAATTTAGATAGTAAATTCAAAATTCAGAAAAAACTTCAAAATTATCATAACAAAAATAATAATTTTATCAAAAAAAAGTTAATTAACATTTTGAACACTTTGGAAATATTAAAACTAGAGTATTATTCTTTGAAGTCTGCAAAAACCAAAAAAAAGATATTTTTACAACAAAGAAAAAAAATCTTACTACATTATTACACTAACTGCTTTAAATATCATCAATATCTTTCTTTTTTATTATCTCATCATAATTACCAAAAAAGATTACAAACATTAAAATATTATAAAACTTATAGAGATATAAAAAAGTATAGAACTTTACATAATTACAGACTAGAAAACTTTACTGAAAAGCTACTTGAAGGCTTAAATCTTTTTACAAAGAATAAATTTACTATTCAGTTGACATTTCAGCAAATTAATAGAAATCTCATTTTTCCTAAAAAGAGTTCACAAAATCTAAAAAGGATTCTTTCTAAGCTAAGAAAATTTCAACGAAGTGACTTTTTTAACGAAGGTGTAAATACACTTTTTAATGCAATAACACATCAAAACTCAGCTGAACTTATAACTAAATATATTGCATACCAGTTGAAGTTTATGAAACGTCACAAATTTTTTTTAACCTTTATTACTAAAACTTTGAGTTTGTTAATTTACCAAAAATTGACAAAAATTAAAGGGATAAAACTCAAAGTAAGAGGAAGAATTAATAATGGCTCAAGATCTAAACTCACTACAATAAATATAGGTAAAATATCATTAATAGCAGCAAATCCTAAATTGAACCATGCACAATCTGTTTCTTACGGCGCAAACGGAACTTTCGGTGTTCAAGCTTGGGTATCGTATTAATTTTATCTAAAACTAAATAATGTTCTTACAACCAAAGAAAGTTAAATTTAAAAAGGTCAGAAAAGGAAAACTTGTAAAATTAGAATTTAAATCCAATGTTTTAAAATTTGGGACCATTGGACTTAAAGCAGCAGAATCAGGAATAATTCACGCTAGACAAATAGAAGCTTGTAGACAAGCAATGTCTCGAAAAATTAAAAAAAAAGGTAAAATTTGGATCCGAATATTTCCTGACATTCCTATAACCGCAAAACCGATTTCTGCCCGAATGGGTAAAGGAAAAGGAGCGTTATCACATTGGGGTGCAAGAGTTCGAGGCGGTACCGTTTTATTTGAAATTTGTGGAGTTCAAGATCCAAAAGTCACTATGGATGCGCTTCGAACTGGTAGTGCAAAACTGCCTGTAAAAACAAAAGTTTTTAAATAAAAAAATATTATAAAAGACAACAATATTCTTACAACTAAACTGAATGGTTAACTAAAATAGCTTTGAAACTACCGAAAAAATCATCAACCACAAAATAATGGTTTAAATGATCTTACAAGCAGCAAAATATATAGGAGCAGGACTAGCAACTATTGGTCTAGCAGGAGCAGGAGTTGGAATTGGTACTGTATTCGGAGCATTAGTAATCGGAATTTCTCGAAATCCTTCATTAAAAGATGAGCTTTTCAAAATGGCTATTCTAGGATTCGCACTTACTGAAGCAATTGCTCTATTTGCATTAATGATTGTATTTTTACTTCTTTTCGCTCTATAATAATTTATTCAATTATTAAAACGCGAAGATTACACTGACAATAAAATGAGTATGTAGCTCAGTTGGTAGAGCATTGGACTTTTAATCCACCGGTCCTGGGTTCAAGCCCCAGTGTACTCAAAAGAGAATGTAGCTTAATTTGGTTAAAGCGTCGACCTGTCACGTCGAAGAGTGCGGGTTCAAGTCCCGTCTTTCTCGAAACAAAACTTTAAATTTTGAACTTATTAGTTTTTATTGCTTTTAGTTCAATTGAATGTTTTTCTTTATAATATAATGTTAATATAGCTAAACCTAATGCAGATTCTGATGCAGCAATAGTCAAAACTAAAATGATGAAAACAGAGCCATATAAATCATCTAAATATATTGAAAACAACATAAAATTAAAATTTACAGCAAGCAATAATAACTCAATAGACATAATAGCAAGAAGAATATTTTTTCTATTTAATACTAAACCAAATGTTCCAATAGAAAAAACTCCTGTACTTACTTGCAACAATTCTGTTAGACCTATTTTTAAACTTGACATATATATTTATTTCTAATTTGTAAAAACTTATGAGAGTAAAAATAAAAAAACAACTACATTTAATTGATAATAAATTATCTTTAATTACATATTTAATAAACAACGGAATTTCAATACCTCATTATTGTTATCACAATAATTTATCTATTGCTGGAAACTGCCGAGTATGCTTAGTAGAATTACAAAACTCACCTAAACCGGTAGTATCATGTGCAATAAATGCAAAATCGTGTCTAACGAATAACGAAGTATACTATGACAGCGTACTTTTAAAGAAAGCTCGAGAAAACATTCTAGAATTTTTACTTCTAAATCATCCCGTGGATTGTCCCATCTGTGATCAGGGAGGTGAATGTGATTTGCAGGATCAATCACTTTTTTTTGGTTTTACTAAAAAACGATTTTATAAGTTTAAACGAGTCGTTAGCGACAAAGAACTTGGACCAATTGTAAAAACAGTAATGACTCGATGTATTCACTGTACTCGTTGTGTACGATTCGCAACTGAAGTTGCAGGAGTAGAAGAACTTGGTGTATTTGGTCGAGGAGTTCAAAGTGAAATTGGAACTTACGTAGATAAAGTTTTATTATCTGAGCTGTCTGGTAATGTAATAGACTTATGTCCTGTCGGCTACATCACTAACAAAAACTATGTTAAATAATTTTAAGTTATTTTTTTTATATTACTTTTTATCTTTAGATCAAATAACCTTACAATTTATCTATATCTATTCTACTTTTTATATCGAAGCATCTTTAGAATATTTTATTTTAGAAACAGTAAATTGGGTTGAAAATGATACCAATCTTATCTTTTACTGGATCATATTTATAATTTTAATGAGTTTATGTGTCCGAAATGAATATGGCCATGATATTGAGGCTTTACATTATATTATGTTTAGTTTAACCATGGGATATTTAGTATATCTTCACAAAGAATTTTACCCAAGAAAAACGAAATTTATATTTTTTAAGTATTTAGGATTAAGTGTTATCTTAATTAACCTTTTCTGGTCATTATTACTCTATTTATGGCCTTACACTTACTGGCTACCTTCATTCAGTGAAGTTATAACGATGATTCTGTTTATTTGGCCAATTATCAGTTCAGTCAAGATTTTTATTTTTAAGAATCCGATTCTTTCAATTTTCAGCAGTTTTTCTTTTATTTTTATATATTATCTTAATTTAATACGTTAGTAAAAAATTCATACCCGCAATTATAATAAAAGCTTATGGGAGCACTTACTCTAAAAAGTTTTCCACATGTTTTACGAGGCTGGGAAGTAAGAAGTTACGAATCTTTTGATCCAACAGATTCTTTCGGACAAGAGACTCGAGTTTATATTGACAGAAATCAAATTGTAAAAATTGAACCACAATTTTCAAACACAGCCTCAACTACTTGGCTAACAGATAAAGGTCGTCAATTTTTTGATAGTATTTTTACTGAATTCACACCGTCAAATACAGATACTGTTAAAAATACAGTGGCTCGATCAAATAAACAATGGAATCATATTTTTGAAACTATTCGAAAAACCTTTTATATTTTTGATATTTGTAACTTTAAGTTTTCAAAAAAATACTACTTTATATTAGTTTTTGAAAATCTAAGTCTAGAAATCTTGAATCTATTGATTATTATCTCACAGGTGTCTTCTTTCATAAAAATAAAAAAAGCTGAAAATTTAACTTTGAATAATGATTTAGAATCAAACTTTCAAGTTAATTCAGCAACTAACTCAGCAACCTTGATGTCATCATCATTATGCTTGTTATTGGGAACAAATACTCGTTATGAAGGATCTTACCTAAACTTAAAACTACGACAGAGATATTTTAAAGGAAATTTTAAAGTATTATCTATTGGATCTTTATTAGATCTTACATTTTCAGTTTCTTTTTTAGGCTCACGATTGTCAACTTTTAAAACTATAGTTGAAGGAAATAGTTTGTCGTGCCAAGATATAGCAGCATCTACAAATCCTCTTCTGGTTCTAAATACAGAACTTTTTAAACGAAACGATGCTAAACAGTTAATCGAAACTGTTAAAATGTTAAAGCATACAAACATAATTACTAAGTTTTGGAACGGTGTTAACGTTTTAAATTCATCATTAAGTGAATCTGGAAGCTTTTCAGCAGCATCTTTTTCTTCTCTAACTTTTTATGATTTAACACAATTTAGTTCTTTATACTTTATTAACACAACTGTGTCAAGTATTGCGAACATTAAAAAGCTCGTTGGGTCTCAATTATTAACTTATAAATTAAAGACTCAAAAACAGACAAGTCATAAACTTTTACTTGATCAAAACTTTACTTTTAATTCAAGTAATTTATCGAATGACTTAAAGATAAAGAAGTTTATATATTTACCTGTAGATACATTTTTTGAAAACAACGAAACATTTATTAACACAGAAGGTTTAGTTAAAAAAAGCACAAAATTGATTTCTAGGAAAAAAACAAAAAACAACTGGCAACTTATTAGGAGATTTATTAAAAATACAGATTTATTGGTTACTACCAACAATTTGAAAGACAATAAATTAATTTATTTCAATAGTAGAAATCTCTATAATTTTAAAAATTTTATAAGTTTTCAATTTTATGCCGTACAGAATCTAACCAATTTTAATTTTTATTTAACGAAGAGGAATTCACAATTTTTTATACATAAAAAATTTAACACCTTTAAGTCTTCACAAACAAAAATATATGATACCAAACTGAAATATTGGTTAGATGACTTTTTTATTGGAGGAAAAGATCAACTTTGTCAAAACTCTTTAACTTTAATTAAATGCTCTGTAAATACTAGATTAATGACTAGCACATTCTTTTAATAGTAAAATTTACTAAAAGATGCAAAACAAAAGTACATATATACAACAAAAACTTAAAATAGCACATTTTAATTTAACAAAAAGAACATTACAATATATAAAAGATAGCCATCATAAGCACATTCCCTTAAGAGAAGACCCAGAGCTTTTTATTAGTTTAATAGAGTCAGATCAGGCAAAAGATAACAAAATACTACGAAAAATACTATTGAAAGTGAAGTCAAGATCTTACATCGAAAATTTCACTTTTAATAATGAAGTGTTTAATCTCGTAACTATACCTTTTCTGTGCACTACTAAAGCGCATTTTACTTGTCTACATATGGAGACTCATGATAGTAGTCTGAGAGAAACTATTTTAGATTATTTCAGATATACAGAGGAAGAAATAACAGATTATCTTTTGATTAGTGGTCAGGCTTTGGATTTAACTTCTCTTTTAGAAGAAAATAAACAAAATATGATAAAAAAAATAAAGTCGTTAAAATACAGTAAAAATGCAGATCTGTATTATATGAGAAAAGGTATTCAGTCTGCTAATCTCAACAAAAACAAAATTGGCTTAGAAACAAAACATCTTTTTTTAACAGTTCAGTTAATTTTATTAAAAAACACTCTTTACTCAGAAACATATAAAGAAATTTACTTTTTCAGAAATCTTTTAATAGACTTTTTATTCTTAAGTAAACTTGTAACTTAAGATCATTAAAGACTATAAAATTTAGTAGAAACAAGATTATTTATTACTCCACCAATATACATTAATAAATAAAAATAACCATACTACATCTACAAAATGCCAATACCATATAGCTGACTCGAAACCAAAATGGTGACTGTTAGTGAAATGATTAAATACTATTCGAATAAATGATACAAATAAAGCAATTGTACCAACAAATACATGAAATCCATGAAAACCTGTAGCCATATAAAAACATGACCCATAAACTCCATCACTAATATTAAATCCAGCATTAACGTATTCTAGACCTTGTAAACCTGTAAATAAAATTGCAAGAATCAAAGTAAAAATTAACGATAATAAAGTTTGTTTTTTCGATCTAGCTACAATAGCATGGTGAGACCAGGTAACTGTAGCACCTGAAGTTAGTAAAAAAAAGGTATTAGTTAAAGGGATAGTAAAAGCATCCATAGCTGGAATAGCTTTTGGAGGCCAAACTCCACCGATATTATGCACAGGTGCAATACTTGAATGAAAGAATGCCCAGAAAAATGCAAAAAAGAACATTACTTCAGAAACAATAAATAAAATCATACCTAAACGTAGACCTTTTTGTACTGCTACAGTATGCTGATCTTCTAAAGTAGCTTCTCGAATAACATCTCTCCACCAAACGTACATTACAAAAAGTAACATAAAAAATCCTGATTGAAGTAACTCCCAACCTCCAGAATACCGATGCATAAATAGAACAAGACCACTTGTAAACATAAATGCTCCTAAAGAAGCAACGAAAGGCCAAGGGCTTGGATCTACTAAATGATATGAGTGAGCAGTACGTAAATATTTAAATTGCTCTTTAGACAATAACTTTGGGAAAGTATTGTTATTGTTTACTTTAAATTTATTGTTTTTCTTATCCATAATATTAAAATTTTTAAATTTAATTGACATAAGATTGATTTATTTTCTTACTCGTCTAGCTGTTCTAGCATTAGTATGAGTTCGCTGACCTCGTACAGGTAAGCCCCTTACTCGACGTAAACCTCGATATGATTTAATTGATACTAAATTTTTAGTTAACCCAGCTTTGAGTTTTTTCAAATCATGAGCTAGAACCAAGTTTAGCGAGTTTATAAGACTTAAAATTTGTACGATTTGATTTTCTGATAAATTTTTAACTTTTAGATTAGTAGAAAAACCTAGCTTTTTACAAATTAAAACTGCTCTGGTTTTTCCTACACCGTAAATATATTGTAAAGCAAAAACAACTGATTTATTTTCTGGTAATTTAGACTCTAATAAATAGACCATTTAAATATAAATAAACTCCATTAAATTATTAACGCTAAAGTGCATTGGACCTAAAAATATATTTGGGAAAATTCCAGTAACTAAAGTCCCTAGCATTAGAGGCAAAAATGATAAAAATTCTCGTTTGTTAACGTCAATATATTTAACACAAAATTTTATTTTTATATTTCCAAAAGCAATACGATTAAATAGCCATAAAGAATAACCACTACCGATCACAATACTAGTTCCTCCTAAGAAAGTAACACTTGTATTACACTTTAAAGAACCTGCTAGAATTAAAAATTCTCCAATAAAACTACTAGTTCCTGGAAAACTTATGTTAGCTAATGTGAAAAATAAAAAGATTGTAATATAAAGTGGCATCACAGTAGCTAAACCTCCATAATACTTCACAATTCTAGTATGGTAACGCTCATAAACTACACCAATAACTAGAAAAAGTGCACTAGCAACAAATCCATGACTTAAACTTTGAAATAAAGCTCCTTCAATACCCAAATTATTAAAACTAAATATACCTAGCATTACCAAATTCATGTGAGCAATTGAAGTATAAGCAATAATTCGTTTAAAATCACTTTGTCTTATAGCTGTAAATGAAGTATAAATAATTCCAATAACTGCCATAGTATAAACTAGAGGAGTAAAATAGAATGAAGCATATGGAAATAGTGGAATTGAAAATCTAATAAACCCATAAGTCCCTAATTTTAATAGAACTCCTGCTAAAATTACAGATCCCGCAGTTGGAGCCTCTACGTGAGCTTCTGGTAACCATAGATGAACAGGAACCATAGGTACTTTAGAAGCAAACGCTAAAAAGAACGTAAACCACAAAAATTTTTGTTCTAGCTCTGAAAACGAAACTGTTAATAACATTTCATAATCAGTTGTACCAACTTGATAGTAAATATACAGAATAGACAACAACATAATAATAGAGCCTATTAAAGTGTAAAAAAAGAAATAATATGCTGCTAAAATTTTACGCTCTCGCGAACCCCATACCCCAATAATCAAGTACATAGGAATTAACACACTTTCAAAAAAAATATAAAATAATAAAACATCTAAAATACAAAATACACCAATTAAAAAAAATTCTAGTAATAAGAAAGAAATTAAATATTCTTTTAAAAATTTATTATCCATACTATTCCAACTTACAAGAATACAAATCGGAATTAATAAAGTAGTAAGTAATAAAAAAAATAATGAAATTCCATCAATTCCTAGTCCAAAGTAAAAATTTGATAACCAGTAAATTTTTGTTGCAAATTGAAATTGAACAATATGTTCTTTAAACCCAACCCAAATTAACAAAAAACCAATAAACGGTAAACTTGAAAAATTTAAAGCTACTATTTTTAATAAATTTCTTTGGTTAGAAGAAATTAAAATAACAAAAACAACGCCTATTAAAGGCAAAATCAAAAGACTTGTTAATAAATTTTGAATCATATATGAAAAACTTTGTCTTAAGTAAGATTTGAACTTACGTTTTACTTCCTAAAAAAAATTAAGACATTTAGTTTTAGTATAAAACATAGTTTAAAACTAAAACTAATTTGTAAGAATAGAAATAAACTAACATTGGACTAATAAACATAAAAATTAAGAAAAATGACATTAAGTTATTTATGAATAAAAGAGTACTTCCAGTATCAAACGGTTTATACAATTTACCAACATTAGTATTCTCAAAGAAAATAATTTTAACCATTCGTAAATAATAAAAAGTTGAGATTGCACTAAAAAGAATATTTACAAGTGAAAAAAAATATATAGAAATCCCAATTAATGACTTAAAAACACTCATTTTTACGATAAATCCAATTATTGGAGGTAAACCAGCTAAAGTAAACAAAGGAATTGCTAAGTTTTGAGCGGTTATTTGATTTGATTCTTGTAATAATACAAAATCTCCTAAATCTTTGTTAAACTTCATATTATACAATTTAGTTTTTAACCGAAGATTTAAAACAATGGACCAAATACAAAGTCCTGAAAACATATAAATCATTAAATAATATAAATGTACTTGAATTCCTTCAAAACCACCAAGACTAAAAGACAGTAGCACAAAACCCATATTTCCAATGGAACTATAAGTAAGTAAACTTTTTAATTTTCTTTGTTTTAATCCGACAAAAGCTCCGATAAAAGTACTTAAAGTTGCAACTATTAATGCATAGAATTGCCAGTAATCAATTAAACTATAAAATCCTGAATAACATAGTCGAACTAAAAACACAAAAAAACTGAATTTTGAAATTACCATAAAAAAAAAAGTAGAACTTGACGGAGATCCTTCATAAACATCTGGTGCCCATAAATAAAATGGAGCTAGTACAAGTTTAAAAAATAGAGCAAAAACAATTAGCAGCACACCCAAAACTATTACATTATTAAAAAAAGCATGAGTTTGACTTAATTCTTTATCATAAGTTAATGATAGTGTATTATCTGTTAAACCAGTAGAAGAAATATATTGATTATAATCTTTGCTAATATCTAAAACTGAGAATAGTGATTCAGAAGACAAAGACCAAAAGAATAAATTTTGAAAATCCATATGAATCACACTTCCACTTAATCCATAAACTAAGCTTGTACCAAATAGAAACATAGCAGTTGAGAAAGATCCTAAAACAAAGTACTTTATACCACTCTCAATAGAAAAACTAGACGATTTTTTGAATGACGCTAAGACATAAAATGATAAACCTTGTAATTCAATTGCTAAATAAGCAGTAATTAGATCATTTGACTCACAAAGTAAGAAAAAACCTAGCATTGAGTTAATTAACAGAATATAATACTCTAAATTGCTTAATTTTCTATATTTAAGATATTTAGTAATGAAAAACACATAAAGAATACTAAAAAAACAGATAATAAATTTAGCCATTAACGCTAGAAGATCATTTCTAACAGTTGCTGTAAAACTTGAAGTATTTAAAAATGAGATATCTATTTGTTGTGATAGTAAAATAAAATAAAAAACAAGACCTAAAATAACAAGACTTGATAATGATGTATCATAAGGAAAACGTTGCAGGAACATTTTATTCTGACTAGTTATCTTTGAGAAAAGTAACATAAATAAAGTAACACAAAACAGAAAAGTAATGAAAAAATATTCCGGTAATGACGTAAGTTCATGTACTTGAATATAACCGAAAATTAGTGAAAGACCATTTTGTTGCTGCGCAAGTACATTTCTAGCTGTCTTTGATAACGAAATAGAAGAATTTGTAAATGACGCTGTGTTATAGTAAGCTGAAGTCAAATAAATTACTCCAACAAGAGCCACAAACAAGATTAACCCTACAATAATAAACTGTAAAACAAAATGATTATATAAAATTTGACCTAATGCTTCAATGTCCATAATCGGATCAACATCAGTTTGCTGAAAAAAAATATGGTTATCAAACCCACTCTGTCGTATTGGGTTTTTATCAAAACATGCTGAAATTACATTAACTAATTCAAAAAAAAAAAGACCGTTTATAAATACTCCAAAAGGAAAGTATAAAACAATATTTTTAAATAAATTTTTTAGTTTTGTCTCTAACATCATTAACATAAATAGTACTAAAATTGCTACAGCACCGACATAGATAATCAGAATAATTAGAGCAAAAAATTCACATTCTAGAATTAAAAATAAAACAGCAGTTAATAAAAAACTTAAAATTAGAAATAATAAAGAAAAAAATGGATTATGAAATAAAACAACACATAATGAACTTACACAAAGTAAAAAGGCAAAAAAACCACATAAGATATTTAACATAGTTGAAATTTTAATTTTCGTTCCGAGTAGGGCTTGAACCTACGACCTAATGGTTAACAGCCATTCGCTCTACCAACTGAGCTATCGAAACTAATTTTTACCTCAAAATCTCTGATAGAGAAAGAGGGATTCGAACCCTCGATATAATTTAGTTTTATATAAAGATTTAGCAGATCTCCGCCTTAAGCCACTCAGCCATTTCTCTTCTATAAGGTGAAATGAGTTTTTGTTTTACAAGTAAGAGACAAAAAAATAAATCAAATAATTTGTATTATATTTTATGAGAATCGAACTCATGACCTCCAGTTTAGAAAACTGTTGCTCTATCCTTCTGAGCTAAAAATAC